TTTATTTTTTGAGTTTTTCTAACTTTTTAATGAAAGGGTTTGTTTTTTCTTCGATTTTTCAATAAAGATGAATTTTTATTTCTTCTTTGATAATATAAAAAGGGGAAACTTATCGAATTAACTTCTCATTGATGTATTCTTTCATCGAAATTCAATCCAAATCACGATGAGATTTTCTTGTTCCTGAATGGGCCTCTTTCATCTTTTTAGGTTTATGTTCTACTCCGGGTAAAGATCCGCCCGATTTTGATTTGCACATATAGGACAAACCTTCTCATCACCATTTCATTTCTTGTTGTTATGACTTTACAAATAATCATTTATGATACACGTAGTAATCATAGATATATTACCAATTGGGTTTTTCTAAACGGAGTCTGGATACTTCATTTTTTTGTCCAGCCAAAGCCAACCATAAATTAGTCTAATTGATAGAATTCTATGAATTCCCCCAAATAATGCATTTAATTTCAGTTCATGCTCCAATTTTTGGATGATTCCATTTCTCTTTCTTGGGCGAAACAGAGGATATCTCGGTCGGGGGAGAGAACGGGGAAATCCCATATGACCCAATATATCTGACAAGTCGCACTATACGTCAACCCAAGATGCATCTTCCTCTCCAGGACTTCGGAAAGGTACTTTTGGAACACCAATAGGCATGGATTGAAAGAAAAAGGAATTAAATACTATATTTCACTTTGATGTGGAAACGTAACAATATGGTTTTATTGTCCTTATTTATAATATTGACTTTATCTTATTTATTTTATCCATAGATTAGAAAAATTTAGAAAGAAAGACAAAATAAATAAAGGAAAATTTTTTCGAATAGATCTTTCTAATGATAAATGAAGGATGGACACATTTACTCATAGAAAATGGTATCAATCCACCATTGCATATTGGTACTTATCGAGTATAGAATAAATCTGCTTCTCTTTGTTCTTACGAACAGAATTCTTCCATTATTACGAATAGAATATAGAATCATAACCCTTGTTAGGAAATAATCTACTGAACAGGGGAAGTCTATAGGATAGTCATAGTAGAACCTTTCCAATGCAATAAAGTTGCGTAGTGTCTATTTTTCTTCGATAAAGGGGTATTTTCCATGGGTTTGCCTTGGTATCGTGTTCATACCGTTGTATTGAATGATCCCGGCCGGTTGCTTTCCGTTCATATAATGCATACAGCTCTGGTTGCTGGTTGGGCGGGCTCGATGGCTCTGTATGAATTAGCGGTTTTTGATCCTTCTGACCCTATTCTTGATCCAATGTGGAGACAGGGTATGTTCGTTATACCCTTCATGACTCGTTTAGGAATAACCAATTCATGGGGGGGTTGGAGTATCACAGGAGGAACTGTAACGAATCCAGGGATTTGGAGTTACGAAGGTGTAGCTGGGGCGCATATTGTGTTTTCTGGCTTATGCTTTTTGGCAGCTATCTGGCATTGGGTCTATTGGGATCTAGAAATATTTTCTGATGAACGTACAGGAAAACCCTCTTTGGATTTGCCCAAGATCTTTGGCATTCATTTATTTCTCTCCGGGGTGGCTTGCTTTGGTTTTGGTGCATTTCATGTAACAGGTCTGTACGGTCCTGGAATATGGGTGTCTGATCCTTATGGACTAACGGGAAGAGTACAGCCTGTAAATCCGTCGTGGGGCGTGGAAGGTTTTGATCCTTTTGTTCCAGGAGGAATAGCTTCTCATCATATTGCAGCAGGTACACTGGGCATATTAGCGGGTCTATTCCATCTTAGCGTTCGACCGCCACAACGTCTATACAAAGGATTACGTATGGGAAATATTGAAACCGTACTCTCCAGTAGTATCGCGGCTGTCTTTTTTGCCGCTTTTGTTGTTGCTGGAACTATGTGGTATGGTTCAGCAACTACTCCCATCGAATTGTTTGGTCCCACTCGTTATCAATGGGATCAGGGTTATTTCCAGCAAGAGATCTATCGAAGAGTTAGCGCCGGGCTAGCCGAAAATAAAAGTTTATCAGAAGTCTGGTCTAAAATTCCTGAAAAATTAGCTTTTTATGATTATATCGGCAATAATCCGGCAAAAGGAGGATTATTCAGGGCAGGTTCAATGGATAACGGAGATGGAATAGCGGTAGGATGGTTAGGACACCCTATCTTTAGAGATAAAGAAGGGCGTGAGCTTTTTGTACGTCGTATGCCCACTTTTTTTGAAACATTTCCAGTCGTTTTGGTAGACGGCGACGGGATTGTTAGAGCTGATGTTCCTTTTAGAAGGGCAGAATCCAAGTATAGTGTTGAACAAGTAGGTGTAACTGTTGAGTTCTATGGTGGCGAACTTAATGGAGTCAGTTATAGTGATCCTGCTACTGTGAAAAAATATGCTAGACGTGCTCAATTGGGTGAAATTTTTGAATTAGATCGTGCGACTTTGAAATCCGATGGTGTTTTTCGTAGCAGTCCAAGGGGTTGGTTTACTTTTGGGCATGCTTCGTTTGCTTTACTCTTT